GCATTTTTGGAAAGAACTGTTCAACAAACAAGTGATCCCTTTTCTCGCTACCGATAGATCCCAAGATATGTTCCTCCCGTTCCATCAACTAATCTTATTCTTGAATTCCGTTGGGGAAATTAATAAAAATAAGAATTTGGATGTGTCTTAAACTACAACAGTATCATATATTTTATTACTTTCTATTTTACTCTTTCATTTTCGTTTAATGAATTTCCTATTCTATTTATTTTATTCTATTATTTAGTATTATTTATATTTCATTTATTTATATTTATATATTTAATTAAATTAGAAATTAATAGTGTAAATTAATAGTGTATTGAATTTAATAACAGGAGACTATAAATCAAAGTCTCTTTCTTGCATCCATTTTACATTCCATTATCGGAACAAAAATATCATATGTATACATAAATATTTGTTACATGAAACCACGATCTGATAGATATCTATCTAAATATATATAATATACATTATAAATTATAAAACATACATATGATAAAATAGAAAGTGATTTTGTCTTGTGTGCTGGAATCAAAGAAAGATATTTTAAACGCCTCTTATTCTTATGTTGTGCTTGGAATAAATCTTTCGCTGTAAAGTAAGGGAATAGCATTGCTATATAACATCTAGAAACAAGAAGATTTAATCGGAAATATCGACAGATTCCCGCGTAATCCAAAGAAATATGAAAATGAAAAAAAAAAAGATCCACTCTTCCAGTTTTATCTCTATCGAGTTTTAATATCAGAATAGTGGATATAGTTATGATTCAATGGGTTAGGTCCACTTACTTTTTCTTTTGTTGATTTCTAATTTAATTGATTTGATTGGAATAATAGAACAAAGTAATAGGAATATTTGGAGATTCAAGTAGACAACTTAGAATTATTCATTATAAACTTATCATTATAATATTTATAACAATATAATAAACATGATAACAAATGTTCAACTTTATAACTATAATATAATTACTATACTTCACTTCATTAGTATTTAATATAATTTCAATATTAAAATTATATTCCATTTTATGGTTTGTTACTTTTTTATTACAAATGACAACAATATCTCTATAAATAGGAATACTACCGCTGGAGTTTTATGAAAAAACCAAAGCCCCTTATCGGATTTGAACCGATGACTTACGCCTTACCATGGCGTTACTCTACCACTGAGTTAAAGGGGCCCGTTTACGTCAATTCCTGACCGCTAGTTACTATGAGTTTAGTGTATATACTTATTATATGTTATATGTCTATAGACATATCTTATGCGTTTATACGTTATAATCTATGTAATAGATATATCTTAAACGCATAGTGGTTCATTCAGGAACGCTCAATTTGATTGACCTAGTAAGTATAGGTAAAAAAAAGGTTTATTGATATTGTATTTGATAAATATTAATGTAATGCATTGTTTCCAGACCGACCCACCCTAATTTCCATTATTTTCCATTATAACGAAATTCATTTGATTAATACATGTACCTACCAATTCAACATAGATTCGAAATATTTTATCGAAGGCAATCGTTGATAAAGAGATTCGGCCTGTCCTCTGAACCAAAAAAAATTAGAGAAAAAAATTCAATAACTTATTGATCCCTCTTCCCCTATTTTCAAATTTATCGTTTTTTTTTTTTATTTGAATTTCCTGTCTTAGTGTGAGGTAGAAATATGCCCGCCTAATCTTAACAATGAGTGAATCAATGAATGAAAGCGGAAGAATGGAGTTTAATCCCCCTTTCTGGTAGACAAATTACTCACCGAAAAGTACTATCCTTTGTATTGAGTCATACCATTCCCATTCTATTATATTGACAATTTCAAAAAACTATTCATACTATGAGCATAGTATGATGGCGGTCGGGCAAGTATGCCCCCATCGTCTAGTGGTTCAGGACATCTCTCTTTCAAGGAGGCAGCGGGGATTCGACTTCCCCTGGGGGTAGGGTACTGCGAAAGGAAGTTGATCGTGGATTATCAATAAGCCTGAAATTGATTCTTCCTGGGTCGATGCCCGAGCGGTTAATGGGGACGGACTGTAAATTCGTTGGCAATATGTCTACGCTGGTTCAAATCCAGCTCGGCCCAATAATTCGCCGATCTGCCATGAAACGATATAACCCATTTGTTGGTTTCCCGAAATGCTCGATCCCAATAGTAAAAAAAAAAAGTCAAATTTTTTGATATATCTCTGCCACTATTTATTTACTCTATTTAAATTTCATTTTTTTTTCCAACAAATTATGATTTTTCTAATGATCTAGATTCATATCTGGATCGGTAAGTGTAAAGGCTAAGGACAAGAGTAAAATAAAGAAAAAAGAACTTTTTCATTGAAAGATTTATTATCCAATTGATTTGGCAATAACGAAAAGATTATTAGTAATCCATGCCGCTTTCGCTAAGGTGCATATCCATATGGATATCAATATATCACTCACTTCTCTATTCCAACATGGCAATTCTAATCGAAAATCTAAGTCGAAAGGGTTTGAATGAAATCATTAAGAATAGGTATACTGTACACTTTATTTTATTATGTTATTTCCCTGGGATTGTAGTTCAATTGGTCAGAGCACCGCCCTGTCAAGGCGGAAGCTGCGGGTTCGAGCCCCGTCAGTCCCGACGGATCCAAATCCAATAAAAAAATACATCAATTCGTCTCTCCATTTTTCTGTGAAAGGGAGTACAAATAGCAGAATTGCATTCCCAGCGGGATCCCTCTTTTTTTTTTTTTTCATTTCGATTCGATTGTTTGTTTGGGTTTGGTTAAAATCAATGGTAAGGTAAGTGTAAAGGCGGTTAGATGATACTTCATCAGATGGTTGTACAAGGAAAGGATCAGATGATTGTACAAGGAAAGGATCAGATGATTGTACAAGGAAGGCGGTAAGTTATAGAAAAGAATGATAAATAAAAAGAGAAATTAATTTAAAGGAATTTTTGATTGGATCAGGAATCAACCTTTGAATTCGGTATGGATAAAAGATCTTCCTATGTTATACTATTCAATTCTTGACGATGAATCGATTTGATAGCCCAGATATTGTTATTCATGATATTGATCGATTCGATTACATCGAGACGTAATTCATCCCATTGAATTTACAGACGAAAGATTTATCATCTCTATGGGATTAAATCCCGAGTTATTGCCAATTAAAGAAAAATGAAACGATGAAATTATGGAAGTAAATATTCTTGCATTTATTGCTACTGCACTGTTCATTCTAGTTCCTACTGCTTTTTTACTTATAATATACGTAAAAACAGTAAGTCAGAGCGATTAATTTGAATTAAACTTGACTTTTTAGTTCTTATCAATGATTGAAGAAAAGAAATAAAACGAAAAAGATTCAAATTTCGCGTCTTAAATGAATGAAATGAGCGAAATAGAATCAGCAGTGTTCTATGAGAGACGATAGTATGGTAGAAAGAAAAATATGAATCTTTCTACCATACTATCTAGTATTGTTATTGTACTGTATAAAGTTTACTGTCTGAAGATACAGGTTAATTTAATATATATTAATCTACATTATTATCTTCATATATATAGCTATCAATTCCATCTATATAATTACATAGTGTCGTGTCCCAATTCTATTTCTTCATCTAGTTCTATTTGATTTGTGTTGATTCCAATTAATAATCTGAAATAATCGAAAGACAGCTCTTATTCTTACGATTCTAATTCCTGTATTTCGGATTATTTTTAATATGAATCCCGATATCCATTGAAAGAAAGAATAAAATCAATGAAGGAGAAAAGGGTATGGGTAAAATAAAAGCAAGTAATCTTTTTGTTAGCATTCTGACAAAGAAGTACAAAGAAGTAATTGATTGAGCAGTTGACATAGGATCCGGGGGGTTCCGTGGGAACTTCTTCGGATTTCGAAAAGGATTAGTAAACCTCACCTATTTTAACGTTTGAACCATGATATGAAATGAGTTCAATAAAGCAAGCACAGCCTAAATAAAATTTATAAAATAATAAACCACATAATAAAACAAGCGGTAAGTGCGCAATATGTGACTCGCCCAAGACAATGTTTTATTATGTGTAGTTGTATAGTATCTCGTTGGACAACCACTATGTTGTTTCCCATAAGGGTATCCATGTAATAACAGATTTCTTTTTTCTTTGAACAGTAAAGGGAAAAACAAAAAAAGGTTCCGTTCTTCCCCATTTCCCATATATAACTTTGGTAAGAGTCGGTTCATCGAAATAGAAAAGTTATGAAGAATACGGTTGGAATCAATTCCCTACCATTTGTATTCCTTTCGAAATACAAACAGTGAAATTCAAATACAAAAAAAAAAGGCTTTGCAGAAAGATCTATAAAAAAAATTGATACAGTTTGATTCCTAAATTCAATTAGTAGTACTTCTAGAGTCCACTTCTGCCCCATACTACAAGTGAAAGGGAAAATGTAAAGACTACCATTACAGCAGCCCAAGCGAGACTTACTATATCCATGTGAATTATGTCCTCTATCTCTATGAATATGAAGGAATTATTCAATTACTGTTCACTAATAATAAAAAAATCATTGGCGCAGAGTCAACGGGGGGTTCTAACCCAACACTGTTGATGAAACAATCCAATAAATCCAATTATAACACGTTCTTATAATTATAAGATTTCTTGTATAATCGGAAAACATTAAGCACCAGCAAAATACGCGGAGACAGCCTTAGCCTTTGAAGTATCAAAGGAATGTTACTAACATGTAGTAATAATAAAACCTATTCTTTCTTTTGGTGCCCTTCATTTTATTAAGTAAAAAGTATAAAAATATAGAATCAAGATAGATCACTATCTAGGGCATACCCCTATTTTTTTCTTTCCCATTTTTCCCATTTGATCTACGTCTCCTATTGGCTCTATGAAACAATCGAAGACGTCCTATTACGTTCTTGATTAGAGATTAAAGTAAAAATTTCTTTTTGTACTTTATTCATAATTTCTATTTTTCAATT